GATAATTCAATGAAACCTTCAAAGTCCAAAGTTCACTGAGTGAGAACCGTTGGATCATCACTTATTCAATAAAAAAATAGCTATAATGACTAAAAACATAAAATACAAAGAAGCGCTTGTCCTTTGATCCAAATAAGAGTTTATTAAAAGTATAAAAATATTTTGATTTATTAAAGTTTATAAGATTTATTAAAGTTTATAAGATAGAACGGAAAGAAGTCCGGCTACGAGGTCTGAGTATTAAGTATGAATCATAGTTCGAATGCTTTGTGATCTATTTGATCTATTTCGTGCTCCAGGTACTCGAATGAATATCCGACGAAGTAAAACCATCTTGATAAAGATGACAGACCTCACTCTCTGTACTATCCATAGGGTCAATTCTAACAAGTCACACACTCATATTCCGGAAATATACAATTCAGAAAAAGATTTCGCGGTCGAATTACCAAAGGAGAATAGGCTAAAATTTTTAGACCTACATAATTTACTTTTTTATATCGAACTAAAAGTTAGGACTTCAAGATTCTTCTCAGTCTAATTCACTGAAATTCCATCCAGTAGAACAGAAGAATTATAAATCTCCAAAATAATAGATAGGAATATCGCAAATAGAGCCATTGCAACACCCATCAAAGGGGTCGTTCCCCATCCAGGAGCTACTTTACCATATTCGGAATTCAATGGTTTCAATAACTTCCCTACAGTAGTGCTTCTTGGACCTGATCTAGAACTATCTTCAACAGTTTGTGTAGCCATAAATATTATTTTGTATTCATTACGATCTGTTGACTTTGTATACCATTCCGTTGTAAATAAACGATCTTATCATAGATCCATTGTGGTCTTTAAATTCTATTTTCAATTCTATAATAATGGAAACAGCAACCCTAGTCGCCATCTTTATATCTGGGTTACTTGTAAGTTTTACTGGGTATGCTCTATATACTGCCTTTGGGCAACCCTCTCAACAACTAAGAGATCCATTCGAGGAACACGGGGACTAGTTGACGTAATCAGCCTCCAAATATTTGGAGGCTGATTACGTCAATGAAGATAATGAAAAATTATTTCATTTTTTAATTGAAATTGTAGGTGGTTCCCGAAAAAAAATAGCGAAAAAAATTATCCCTAAAGTCGATACTAAGAGAAATGTATAAACCAATGCTTCCATAAATTTGATTGTGGTTTACAATTATAGCTTTCATACCTGTTTTGTTTTTGTTTACTTGGGAGTATCCCTACGGATAAAGAAAGAGTAAAAGTAAAAGAAACGGCAGCGATTTAAATCAAGATTTCTACAGTACCCTACCTATTAAATAAAATCGCAAACAGAAACTATAAGAAAAAAGCAATGTTGCATCAGACTGTTTGTCTTTTTGTAGTTGGATCTCCAAGTTTTTGGAATGCCCCAAATTCTACTTGAGCATCCAAATCTGGATCAATACCAGCAAAAACATCTCTGAAAAGGGTTCTAGAACCATGCCAAATGTGTCCAAAGAAGAAAAGTAGAGCAAACGAAGCATGCCCAAAAGTAAACCAACCTCTTGGACTGCTACGAAAAACACCATCGGATTTCAAAGTAGCACGATCTAATTCAAAAATCTCACCCAATTGAGCCCGTCTAGCATATTTTTTCACAGTTGCGGGATCACTATAACTAACTCCATTGAGTTCACCACCATAAAACTCAACAGTTACACCTACTTGTTCCACACTATATTTAGACTCTGCCCTTCTAAATGGGACGTCGGCTCTAACAATTCCGTCTCCGTCTACCAAAACAACCGGAAAAGTTTCAAAAAAAGTAGGCATACGGCGTACAAAAAGTTCACGCCCTTCTTTATTTCTAAAGACGGGGTGTCCTAGCCATCCAACAGCTATTCCATCCCCATTGTCCATTGAACCCGCTCGGAATAATCCCCCCTTTGCTGGATTATTACCAATATAATCATAAAAAGCTAATTTTTCAGGAATTTTAGCCCAAGCTTCTGATAAACTTTGATTTTCAGCTAGTCCAGCACTAACTCTTCGATATATTTCTTGTTGAAAATATCCCTGATCCCATTGATAACGAGTAGGACCAAATAATTCGATGGGAGTAGTTGCAGAACCATACCACATAGTTCCAGCAACAACAAAAGCTGCAAAAAAGACAGCAGCAATACTACTGGAAAGGACGGTTTCAATATTACCCATACGTAATCCTTTGTATAGACGTTGAGGTGGACGAACACTAAGATGGAATAAGCCCGCTAATATACCCAACGTCCCTGCTGCAATATGATGAGAGGCTATTCCTCCCGGAACAAAAGGGTCAAAACCCTCCACGCCCCACGCCGGATTTACGGGTTGGACCTTTCCGGTTAGTCCATAAGGGTCGGATACCCATATTCCAGGACCAAATAATCCTGTTACATGAAATGCGCCAAAACCAAAGCAAGCCACTCCTGAAAGAAATAAATGAATTCCAAAAATCTTAGGCAAATCCAAAGAAGGTTTTCCTGTACGTTCATCACAAAAAATTTCTAGATCCCAATATACCCAATGCCAAATAGCTGCCAAGAAGCATAAGCCAGAAAACACGATATGTGCTGCGGCTACCCCTTCGTAACTCCAAAGACCCGGGTTCGTTATAGTCCCTCCTGTAATATTCCAACCGCCCCATGAGTTGGTTATTCCTAAACGAGTCATGAAAGGTATAACGAACATACCTTGTCTCCACATTGGATCAAGAACAGGGTCGGAGGGATCAAAAACAGCTAATTCATATAGAGCCATCGAACCGGCCCAACCAGCAACCAGAGCGGTATGCATTATATGAACAGAAAGCAAACGACCGGGATCATTCAATACAACAGTATGAACACGATACCAAGGCAAACCCATGGAAATACCCCTTTATCAACGAAAAATAGACACTATGTAACTTTATTGCATTGGAAAAAACTATGCTACGGACCCCCCCTTTTTAGGTAATTATTTCGGAGAAAGGATTAATATTTGTTCTATTCTGTTAGTAATAATGGAACAATTCAATTCATAGGAAAAAAAGGGAAGCGGATCTATTCTATATCCGATAAGTACCAATACGCAATGGGGGTTAATCCTATTTTATATGAACCAAGATAGCTATTGTTGTTCATCATTCAGAAGCCCGTTCGTAAAAAATTTCCTTTATTTTTTTCATTCTCTCTTACTTTACTTTTATTTTATATTTTAGCTTATTCAACTTATGTATTAAATATTATTAATTTAAATATGATTAATAAAGTAGGAAAAAAAGGATAATATTATTAAAAAATGAAACCCCAGTCTTACGTTTCCACATCAAAGTGAAATAGAGAACTTCATTCTCTTTTTTTTCATTTCATGCCTATTGGCGTTCCAAAAGTACCTTTTCGAAGTCCTGGAGAAGGAGATACATCTTGGGTTGACATATAGTGCGACTTGTCAGATATATTGGGCTATATGGGATTTTCCCATTTTCTCCCTCGATCGAGATATCCTCTGTTTCGCCCAAAAAGATTGATTTAATTATCAAAAATTTGTAACGCGAAGCGCAAAAAATAAAGTAGAATTAAATGCAGGGAGTATTTAGATTGATATTAGATTATCAAATTTTTTTATGGTTTACGTGATCGGACTAATAAAATGAAGTATCCAGGCTCCGTTTAGTAAAAACCCAATTGATAATTAATATATAATATTTTTATAATTACTACTTGTTTATGATATGCAAAATTATGATAAAAATTTATATTAAAAAATACAAAAAATTTAAACTGGGTGATCTAAAACTGTTGATCAAATCAAAAAATATAATTCAAAATTTAGTGACTATTTGACAGAAGACATGTGAAAGAAATGAATTGAAAAAAAAAGGAGTAGTAAAAAAATAAAAAAAAAAGACGCGGTATTTGGTTGATTTGTCCTATATGTACAAATAAAAATCGGGCAAATTTTTCCTTTTACTCGGGGTAGAGAATAAACCTAAAAAATGGAATAAAAAAGTAAGAAGCCCGTTCAGGAACAAGAAAAAACCATCGCCATTTCAACTGAATCTCGATGAAAAAAAAATATCAATGAATCAAGTTAGTCTGACAGGCTTAATCAATCGTTTTATTATAGGATTATAATATCTAATAAAATAAAAGGGGCAAAAACGTCTTTTTTCTTTTACTTTTAAAAAGGGAGCAAGCCCTTCCCTTAAAAGTTAGAAAAAAAGCCTTCTATGAAAAAAAGGGGGTTGGAATCGACACATTGATTTTTTAACAATTTTTATTGAACCGTATGCATCAAAAGGTGCCTGTACGGCTCCTAAGGAATAAAATTTTATCCTAATCAACCGACTTTATCGAGAAAGATTATTTTTTTTAGGCCAAGAAGTTGATACCGAAATCTCGAATCAACTTATTAGTCTTATGATATATCTCAGTATAGAAAAAGATACCAAAGATCTTTATTTGTTTATAAACTCTCCTGGTGGATGGGTAATATCTGGAATGGCTATTTATGATACTATGCAATTTGTGCGACCCGATGTACAGACAATATGCATGGGATTGGCCGCTTCAATAGCATCCTTTATCCTAGTCGGAGGGGCAATTACCAAACGTATAGCATTCCCTCACGCTTGGCGCCAATGAGTTTTTTATTTTAGAGAAAAAATACTATGCCTTCGCCACCGGAAATATGAATTAGTTAAGTAATAATAGCATGGCACTTCGAATTCGATATGAAATTTTTGAGATAAAAAAAAATAAAATTAGATTATATATTGAAAGAGTAGTATGAGATAAGAAAGGGGTTTTTCAAATGATATCTTACCTATTCGGGCACATCTCAGCGTCACAAACTTTGTTTTCACACCGGAAGCTTATTTACAAAATTTATATTAAAAAAGACACTTTGGGATTGCTGAATCATAGACGAATAAAAAAAATGATATATAAAGCAACGGAACCATCATAGTATTTTTTTAACTCCTACAAAAAGAAGGATGGTAATTGGATCATTTATGGATCTGCGTATAATACAACCTATATTTTGTTTTCGCTCGCCGAAAATAAAGATCAAAAAAACGTAAATTCCATTGTGGAGCCGTATGCAATGCACAAAAAAAGCCTGTACGGTTTTTCAAATTTCTCTGCTTTTTTGGTTATCTCGCCTCGTTCTGCGAAATATAAGAACCTTTTCTATTATATCATCAGGGTAATGATCCATCAACCCGCTAGTTCGTTTTATGAGGCACAAACGGGAGAATTTATCTTGGAAGCGGAAGAACTACTAAAACTTCGCGAAACCATCACAAGGGTTTATGTACAAAGAACGGGCAAACCTATATGGGTTGTATCCGAAGACATGGAAAGGGATGTTTTTATGTCAGCAACAGAAGCCCAAGCTCATGGAATTGTTGATCTTGTAGCGGTTCAATAAAAAATAGTAGCGATTTCATGCAAATCTACAATTTATAATTTTATATCTTTTTAGATTAAAGGTGTAGTTTCATATTCTCTTCAATATATTTTTTTTTATATTGAAGAGAATCTTGAAGAGAAGTAATTCAGAATTAGCCGGTTAGAACCAATCTAAACCAGCCCATTATTTATATGATTCCGTATGCCAACCATTAAACAACTTATTAGAAATACAAGACAGCCAATCCGAAATGTCACGAAATCCCCAGCGCTTCGGGGATGCCCTCAGCGACGAGGAACATGTACTCGGGTGTATGTGCGACTCGTTTAGATCGTAGACTGAGACACAAAAAGTAAATTATTTTTTAAATATCAAGGATCAGTACCTTTGAATAAAATATAATGTAGGAACTCGATTCATTATTTAAAAAAGCTAGATCGCTCATATCTTATATTGTGTCTGAAACTTATGGTTTACATTGGTGCAAATCCAATCAACTCCATTTTTTTTAGAAAACCCCCAATGATAACAAATGGTTATCCATTAAGCGGGGGAAATTACTTTTTTATTAAACCACTCTTGAAAGAAAAGAACGGACTAACAGGGTAAACGACCAAATCAATTTTTAAAATGAAATACCGTTACTGTATAAAGTGGATCTCATTGTGAAAGACCTATTACTGGAATATTCATGGGGTAGAGCCAAAGAATGTGAATTGTACAAGTTACCAATAGTATTGATTAATTAAAAGAAGGAGCTCCGGTGTATAGAGAGGACCTCACCGTTTTAGAAGTAACCATATAAACGATGGAACCCACTATTTATCCATTTATATTTACTACTTTTTGTTTTTTGTTTTTGTAGTTATTATTTTTTTTATATTAAGTATAAAGGCTATTTCTCCTTTCAAAGCAAAGGAAAATACCCAGCAAAAAATAGTGGTGGGGAAGGTTAGAGTAGCAAAAGCCATTGGAATTTTTTTTATACATTGGAATAATTCGTGTGGTTATTAATAGACTGGTAAAGGGGAAAAGAATAACTAAAAAAGAATTAGTTATTCATCAAAGTTTGATTTATTCAATGACTAGAATTAAACGCGGATATATAGCTCGTAGGCGCAGAACAAAACTTCGTTTATTTGCATCCAGCTTTCGAGGGGCTCATTCACGACTTACACGAACTATGACTCAACAGAGAATAAGAGCTTTAGTTTCGGCTCATCGGGATAGGGGTAAAAGAAAAAGAGATTTTCGGCGTTTATGGATCACTCGAATAAATGCCGTAATTCACGAAACGGGGGTATTCTATAGTTATAACCGATTCATACACAATCTGTGCAAGAAGCAATTACTTCTTAATCGGAAAATACTTGCACAAATAGCTCTATTAAATAGGAATTGTCTTTATACGATTTCGAATGAGATCAAAAAATAAGGGGGTTGGAGGAAACCCACTAAAATATTTTAAATAGAGTTCTAAGGAGAATGAACTCGGGAAGGTAGAGTAGAAATTAGTATTATAAAAAACAAAACGAGGGTATATAGTCGCTAAAAAAAGAGTTTTTATTTTCGACGATTCTTTTATTTTTTTTTTTATGACAGACACAGACGTAACAATCAAATTTTGATTCTTGATTGGATTTTTCGAACAAAATATTAATCTCTTTTTTAATTCCTTCAGTTTGGAATTGTTATTCAATTGAAGAATAAGTCTATTTTTTTCTGGTTCTAAGGCTAGTAGTTCTAGGGGTCGACTCACTTCTTTCAAATTGTTTCTGATTATTAAGAAAAGGTAACAAAGATAAAATACGAGCTTGTTTTATAGCAATAGTAATTAATCGTTGTTGTTTTAAAGTCACTCTATTCACCCGTCTAGATAATATTTTTCCTTGTTCACTAATAAATCGACTAATTAAACTCATGTTTCTATAATCAATTCGATCCCCCGATTGGATCGGGGGCAAACGCCTACGAAAAGATCGCTTGGATTTAGTAAAAAGTCGCTTATATTTATTCATAATTTTTTTATTCCTTATCTCTAAAATCCTATTTTGATCGGATCAAAATAAAAACGATTTCTATTTATATTCTATATTAGGATAGAGTTTCTATATAGAATTAAAAATATAGGATTAGATTTATTTATATTGATTTATTTGTTTATATTTATATATATGTAATATATATATAGATACTATCATTATTCCTGTTCTTAAAATAACAGTTGACATACAAGCACTCAATTTTATCTATTTCTTTATTTCCCCGTGAATTGTATGTTTATAACAATAGGGACAGAATTTTCTCAATTCCAATCGACTAGGGGTGTTATGCCGATTCTTTTGAGTAATATATCTGGAAATTCCCGCCGATTCTTTCTTAATATCATTTCGAACACAACAGGTACATTCCAAAATAATTGTTACTCGAACATCTTTACCCTTGGCCATGAAACCTCCTTTGGATTTATGATTCACCCCAATCTTCTATTTTATTTTTAGGATCCAGAAAGAACAAGAACCAAAAAAATAGAAGCTGTTAACTAAAAAAAAATTCGGAAATATTTTGTTGCAATGAATATTATTTAGTAATTAAATAAAAATAAAATAATAAGCAATACAATGATTTTTTTAAAACTATATTTAAAATCTTTGTACAGTATTTTTTTAAGTATCTCGTAGGATACTATTTCCCTAGCAACACCTTTTTCTAATTTTTTTTTAGAATAAATTAGAAAAAGGTGGGGGGGGATAATTAGTCCCAGATCGTTGATTGTATCTCTAATTTTTTTTCACCCTTTCTGATGTTAATAACTAGAATTAAAAAAAGGGAAATGTTAATGCATCTGGAAATAAACGATTAATCTCTATTAATAAACCTGCTGATGAAAGGAACCATAGAGTACTTAGTACCGGCGCTACGGAAAGATATGTTTTTAGATCTCGCATTTAAAATCCTCCTTCTTTCTTCTTTAATTGTATTACATTATATATAATATAGTAATATATATAACTACAGATGTACATGTAGTTAAGAAGTTCTTGTATACGTAACCCCCCATTTTCAAAATTAGAATTGAAATATTGTCTACTAGAACTATCTTATAGATTCCGTTTTCAAATGGAAAGGCCTTTTATGTCAAATTTAAATTGATAGAATTTTTGTAAAAAAGTAATTTTTAATTATATGTTTGTTATCTGATATGAGACAAAAAAAATAAGAAATTAATTTGATATAACAATAAAAAAGAAGAAGGATGTGGAAAACAAGGCAGGAATTCTCTACAATGACACTGTGAAAGGGATGTAGCGCAGCTTGGTAGCGCGTTTGTTTTGGGTACAAAATGTCACGGGTTCAAATCCTGTCATCCCTACCTATTACTGCTCTTCTGAGCAGTAACGAGGGATCTATTTTAGATCTATCTTTTTTTAATAAAATAGGACATACACATAATTCTGAAATTTATGATATACTATATCATAGTATATACGTACAAAATCTATTCGGGTTAAAGAATGTCCTCTTTATAGTTTATAGCCTTTTCGTTTTTTTATAAAAAACAAGAAAAGCGCTCTTAGTTCAGTTCGGTAGAACGTGGGTCTCCAAAACCCAATGTCGTAGGTTCAAATCCTACAGAGCGTGATTTCATTCTTGTTTATTAGATTGTGTCAAAATTCCAATGTTCGCAAATAATTGAGCAGCAATCTGAATTAGACCTCCCGCATATGAAAGCAAGAAGGAGGTCAGTAAAAAAGGAGATGTTAATTAATCAAAAGTCCAACTGATCACCACGCCTGTATTGTAAATAAGCCGTTACGAATAATCCAGCCAAAGTAATAGGAATTAGACCTAAGACGATTCCAAATAAAAAAACTTCAATCATTTAAATTTTCTTTTATTTTCATTTTTTAAAGGGAGAAAAGAGAGGTACTAGCTATTCCTAGCTCTTAATCTGTATTGCCGATGAATCTCAATGACCAAAATTGGGTAATTAACCTGGTAGGGAACTATCGAACATATGAAATACCACAGAACTCCTTTTTATAAAAAAATCTTCATTCAATTAATTTCAAATAAGTCGTATTTTGCTTAGACCAATAAATAGAACCGAGGTTATAGTTAAAGCTGCTAGTAGAAAACCGAAATAACTAGTTATAGTAGGCATGAAGGGACTCAATAAAATATGTTTTTTTATACATATGTTTCTAAAGTACTTCCCTAAGTTTCAATTAAAAAAATTTTTAAGAGATAGAGGTAGATAAAAATACTAGTTACAAGAATCAAAAAATTCAATTGAAAATTTGTGAATTATCAATCATTATAGTATAGGTGGTATGAACAAAAATAGAGAAAAAGAACGCAATCCATCGTCTTTGGCATTTGCACCATCTCAGGATTCAGAATTCACGTAACTGATTCATTGAAAAACTCTTTAAGAAAAAAAAAAAAAAAAAACTCTATTATCTAACTTCAGTCAAAACGTATAACTTTTTTTGAATGAATATGTAAAATTTTGAAAATAAAGTTGTTTTATTCTTTTTTTTAAGTGACCTTAGAACCTAGAATACGCCCCCTTCTA